TAGGCCTAGTATTTCCGGCAATAGCAATGGCTTCTTTATCTCTTCATATTCAAAAAAACAAGATTGTTTAAATTCGATAGGATAAAATCTCATCTTTTTTTTTGCTTAGACTTGTATCATAACACTAATATCTATTTAGTGGAATATGATATACCATGTGACTGCGGCTTTTGCCGCACCCTAAATGAAAGAGTTCTTATGCATAGAGAAAATGATATATGGGAAAATGCATTCGAGTTATTTTCAAATAGAATAAAATTGGCGGATGGAAGTCTCTGTATCCATATGTATATATATCTCTAGTGGTATCATATGGAGGGGGTATTCTTTTTTTAGATATAACCGATTAATTTGATGAAATTTTCCTAAAGGCTCACATTAAAATAGTGCTAGTTGATGAGAGCTATTTCGGAAACAAAAAGAGTAAAGTCAAATTCATTTGGGCTATTTTCTCAATTCCAATAAAATGCAATCAAATCAAGTATGAGTTGGCGATCAGAACATATATGGATAGAACTTATAAAGGGGTCTCGAAAAACAAGTAATTTTTGCTGGGCCTTTATCCTTTTTTTAGGTTCATTAGGATTCTTATTGGTTGGAACTACTAGTTATTTTGGTAGAAATTTAATATCTTTATTTCCATCTCAACAAATCATTTTTTTTCCACAAGGGCTCGTAATGTCTTTCTATGGGATCGCGGGTCTATTTATTAGCGCTTATTTGTGGTCTACAATTTTGTGGAATGTAGGTAGTGGTTATGATCGATTCGATCGAAAAGAAGGAATAGTGTGTCTTTTTCGTTGGGGATTTCCTGGAAAAAATCGTCGTGTCTTCCTCCAATTTCTTATAAAAGATATTCAGTCCGTCAGAATAGAAGTTAAAGAGGGTATTTATGCTCGTCGTGTTCTTTATATGGAAATCCGAGGCCAGGTGGCCATTCCCTTAACTCGTACTGATGAGAATTTTACTCCACGCGAAGTTGAACAAAAAGCTGCTGAATTGGCCTATTTCTTAGGTGTACCAATTGAAGTTTTTTGATAAAAATGAACTAAAGAATGAATACTTTTTCAGTAGGAAAGAAAAAGTAAAGAATCCTATTTTTCTATAACACAACTTAACTAAACTTTCTTCAGAACGTTCGCTCGAGCCCAAGCAGACGACGTATACGAAACAACCCTAAAACGAAACTACTCTTTTTGAGGTCTTTTATGAGTATGAAAATCCATTCAATTGAGTAACAAAACAATTCACAAATCTAAAATGTCAAAAAAAAAAACATTGATTCCTCTTCTCTATCTCGCATCTATAGTATTTTTGCCCTGGTGGATTTCTCTCTCATTTAATAAATGTCTGGAATCTTGGGTTATTAATTGGTGGAATACCAGTCAATCTGAAACTTTTTTGAATGAGATTCAAGAAAAGAATATTTTAGAAAAATTCATAGAATTAGAGGAACTCGTCCTCTTAGACGAAATAATCAAAGAATATTCGGAGACACATCTACAAAAGATTGGTATAGGAATCCACCAAGAAACGATTCAATTAATCAAGATATACAATGAGGATCGTATTCATACGATTTTGCACTTCTCGATAAATCTAATCTGTTTCATTATTCTAAGTGGTTATTCTATTCTGCGTAATGAAGAACTTGTTATTCTTAACTCTTGGGCTCACGAATTCCTATATAACTTGAGCGATACAATAAAAGCTTTTTCTATTCTTTTCTTAATTGATTTATGTACCGGATACCATTCGACCCATGGGTGGGAACTAATAATTGGCTCTGTCTACAACGATTTTGGATTTTTTCATAACGATCAAATTCTATCTGTTCTTGTCTCCATCCTTCCACCCATTTTAGATGCAATTTTTAAATATTTAATTTTCTCTTATTTAAGTCGCGTATCTCCGTCACTTGTAGTGATTTATAATTCAATGAATGAGTGACAAACAATCCACTGATATTTATCCAATTCTAATCTTTATTACTTTCTAGTTGTACATAAAAAAGCATTTAAAACTTAAAACAGTCCTTACTCTTTCTATTTCTAGCCATTCCGAGGATTTATATTATTCCAGTAAATAATAGCAGAATCGTGGATAAGGAACTAAACTAGCGACCTACCCAATTTATTGTAGAAATTTTCGGGATCAAAATGGTTGGACTATGCAAACTAGAAATACTTTTTCTTGGATAAAAGAACAGATTACTCGATCCATATCCATATTGCTCATGATATCTATCATAACTTGGACATCTATTTCAAGTGCATATCCCGTTTTTGCGCAGCAGGATTATGAAAATCCAAGAGAAGCAACTGGGCGTATTGTATGTGCCAATTGTCATTTAGCTAATAAGCCCGTGGATATTGAGGTTCCACAAGCAGTACTTCCTGATACTGTATTTGAAGCACTTGTTCGAATTCCTTACGATATGCAATTGAAACAAGTTCTTGCTAATGGTAAAAAGGGAGCTTTGAATGTGGGAGCTGTTCTT